TCGAATTGGTCGGGGGCACTTTTACCTTGGAAACTTATACAGTTACCTCAGGGGGAGTTATCCGCACCTACGAACGATATAAATACTACTGTTGCTTTAGCTTTGCTTACATCAGTAGCATATTTCTATGCGGGTCTTACCAAAAAAGGATTAGGTTATTTCAGTAAATACATTCAACCAACTCCAATACTTTTGCCCATTAACGTTTTAGAAGATTTCACAAAACCTTTATCACTTAGTTTTCGACTTTTTGGAAATATACTAGCGGATGAATTAGTGGTTGTTGTTCTTGTTTCTTTAGTACCTTTAGTAGTTCCTATACCTGTCATGTTCCTTGGATTATTTACAAGCGGTATTCAAGCTCTTATTTTTGCAACTTTAGCCGCGGCTTATATAGGTGAATCCATGGAGGGTCATCATTGACTTTTTTTTTTTTTAATCGTCTTTTTTATCTTAGTTCAAGGCAATGTATGCGTAGCTCAAGATAGTCGACTGCCGGAGCATAAGTATACATATACAAAGGTATATACGATCTAGAACTAGAAGAATAGCCAAAAAGATTACGACATTAGGGAATTGTAAAAAAAAAAAAGGAAAGAGATCTAAAAGATCTTTTTCCTAAAATGTATGTTTGGCCTCTTCCCTCCGAGTAAAATCTTCTTTTTATTTTGTTTGTTTGAGGCAATTCAAATATTAGGAGTCATAATCTGAATAAGAATTTTTATGGATTTGATTTATGATACCGATGGGCGATTAAAAAAGATGCTCTATAGAGCGATTCCCATTTAAATCGATTTGATTCAATTCATTGACCAAACGAAAATATTAATTTATTATTCAATTGAATAATAAATTAATACAGAAATTAACATAATAATAATTAACATAATATAATAATATAGGAAGGAAATAGAATATAAATAGAAAATCAAGTTCAATTTAGTAATTTAGTTTAAATTACATAAACTTAGATCAACCAAGTATTGACTGATATTTCTAGGCAATGCTTCGAACTAATGAATTGATCCATTTATATTGATCACCCCAGTATTGAATAATAATAATAAAATGAAAAGGGTTTGTTTAGTCGAGGGGGGTTGAACTAGGTGTATGCAATAGAATTCCAACTTCCTTTGGTGGATAGTGGGAAAAACAATTTCTATAGTCCGATTGGGTCTACGATACAAATAGTGGGTTTACGTTATAGAAGAAACACATGTATATGTGAGATTAGATATTAACTAGTTATATCTGAACTAAGTTATATCTAAAAGATATATCGAATCTGCCTTACTATACGTATATATGAATTTCGATAAGGATTGAAATAGAAATCGTTCCCTTTCGCCTATAAATATAAATATGAATTGAATATTGAATGAAGAAAGAGATTCAATCAAGAAAAACAAAATGAAGAATGGTTCATAACCAATAAAGACATGGAAAAGCAAAAGTCGTATGGATTTACAAAAACTCGTAGCTAGGAACTAAAAATAGATATCGAAGTAGTTCTGATGATTCAATCTTTAATAGTATTATTATACTTCTACTTCAACTCACTTCAATTCGGAACTCTTAGTTACTTCGACTGGATGAATCTTAGCGATGGAATAATTAAGTCATAGTTTTTTGGTTGATTTGTATCATTAAGTATCATTAACTATTTTTTTTTGGTACGAGGAATTTATCATGAATCCACTGATTTCTGCCGCTTCTGTTATTGCTGCTGGGTTGGCCGTCGGTCTTGCTTCTATTGGACCCGGGGTTGGTCAAGGGACTGCTGCGGGTCAAGCTGTAGAAGGTATTGCGAGACAGCCCGAGGCAGAGGGAAAAATACGAGGGACTTTATTGCTTAGTCTGGCTTTTATGGAAGCTTTAACAATTTATGGATTAGTTGTAGCATTAGCGCTTTTATTTGCGAATCCTTTTGTTTAATATTTCATCTTAATCCTATTTAATATTTCATCTTAATCCTATAACTATAAGAAAAATACGTATTTTTCTTATTGTTCTGGGCTTGATGCTTCCTTTTTCTAATTAATATCAAGAGTTAACTACTACAATTACTTTTATTCGTTGGGACAATAACCCAAGGGAAGGAATGATTTGAGGATGAGGCATTATCATACTGATTCACTTTCGTCCTTCCCCCTCGATTTATTCCTTCCCCTTCTTAGTCCAATAGAACCCTTTTTGAGGTGGAAGAGAAAATTATTAAAAAAAAAAATCGACAAATAGAGAATTAGTCTATTTTATCTATAAAAGGAGATCATATGAAAAATGTAACCGATTCTTTCCTTTTCGTGGGTCACTGGCCATACGCCGGGAGTTTCGGGTTTAATACCGATATTTTAGCAACAAATCCAATAAATCTAAGCGTAGTCCTTGGTGTATTGATTTTTTTTGGAAAGGGGGTGTGTGCGAGTTGTTTATTTCAAGAATAAACTGGATCCAACCCGCTGCACTTTTTTCGTTATAAGGGTGCATGATCCCGCGAATT